GGGATAGCAGGGGCCTGGGAGACCACTCCATATGGGCAAGAAGTAAGAGGTTGCACGTTAATAATTAATTCTATTTTTAGAAAAAATATTATATTACCTTCATTGATAATAGCGAAAAATATTGGACGTATGCTACTATTGCAACTTCCTGAATGGTATGAGGATTTACAGGAATGGAATAGGGAGACGCATATTAAATGTACCTATAATGGTGTTCCATTGTCCGAAACAGAATTTCCGAAAGATTGGTTGACAGATGGTATTCAGATAAAAATATTATTTCCTTTCCGTCTGAAACCTTGGCATAGATCTAAACTCCGATTCTCTCATAAAGATCTAATAATGAAAAAGAAAGAAGAAAAAGAGGATTTTTGTTTTTTAACAGTTTGGGGACTGGAAACCGAACTTCCTTTTGGTTCTCCCCGAAAACTACCCTCCTTTTTTAAACCCATTTTTAAGGAACTCGAAAAAAAAATTGGAAAATTTCAAAAGAAATCTTTTCGACTTCTAAAAATTTTGAAAAGAAAAATAAGATTACCTCGAAAAGTTTCAAAAGAAACAAAAAAATGGGTTATAAAAAGTTTCATTTTTTTGAAAAAAATAAGAGAAGAACTCTTAAAAATCAATCCAATTCTCTTATTTCGATCAAGAAAAGTAGAAGTATATGAATCGAGTGAAACTAAAAAAGAAAGAGATCCCATAATCAGCAATCAGATGATTCATGAATCATCTAGTCAAATCGCATCTCCAGGTTGGACAAATTCTTCATTGACCGAAAAAAAAATGAAGGACCTGACTGATAGAACAAATACAATTAGAAATCAAATAGAAAGAATTACAAAAGAGAAAAAAAAAGTAACTCCAGAAATAAATATTAGTCTTAACAAAACAAGTTATAATGCTAAAAGATTAGAAAAATGGAAAATATTAAAAAGAAGAAATACTCGATTAATCTGTAAATTAACCTTTTTTCTAAAATTTTGCATTGAAAGCATCTACACAAATATACTTGTCTCTATCATTAATATTCTCAGAAGGAAGATAAAATTATTTCTTATTTTAACAAAAATAATTAGGAATAAATCCATTTACAATAAAAAAAATCAAAATTCAATTGAGTTTATTTCGACTATAAAAAAGTCACTTTATAATATTAGTAATAGTAAGAAAAATTCACATATTTTTTCTGACTTATCGTACTTGTCACAAGCATATGTATTTTACAAATTATCACAAACCCAAGTTATTAACTTGTATAAATTAAAATCATTTCTTCAATATCAAGAAATCCCTTTTTTTCTTAAGCCTGAAATAAAGGATTCTTTTGAAACACAAGGAATAGTTCATTCTAAATTAAGGGATAACAGACTTCCGAGTTCTGAAATGAATCAATGGAAAAACTGGTTAAGAGGACATTATCAATACGATTTATCTCAGATCAGATGGTCTGGATTAATACCACAACAATGGCGGAATAGAGTTTATCAACGTCGTATGGTTAAAAGGCAAAATTTCAGCAAATGGAATTCATATGAAAAAGACCAATTAATTGATTCCAAAAAACCAAATATTTTGGAAGTCTATTCATTATGGAATAATTTTCCAGAAGACGATAAATATGATCTTTTCTCATTCTCATATAAATCTATTACTTTTTCCTTTTATCAACGTAAAAGGCAAAATTTCATCAAATGGAATTCATATGAAAAAGACCAATTAATTGATGAAAAAGACCAATTAATTGATGAAAAAGACCAATTAATTGATTCCAAAAAACCAAATATTTTGGAAGTCTATTCATTATGGAATCAAAAAGATAATTTTCCAAAATCCTATAAATATGATCTTTTCTCATATAAATCTATTAATTCTGAAAATAAAAAGGACTCATTTATTTATAGATCACCGTTTGAAGGAAATAAGAATCAAGATTATCTAGGAAAGGGCGATATTCTATATATGGAAAAAACTCCCGATAGGAAATATTTGGATTGGAAAATTCTCCATTTTGATCTTAGAAAAAAAGTCGATATTGAGGCCTGGATCACGATCGATGCCAATAGTAATCAAAATACTAAGATTGGTACTAATAATTCTCAAATAATTGATAAAAAAAACAATTTTGATCTTATGATTCCAGAAATGAATCTACCAACCCCCCCAAAAGAATTTTGGGGTTGGATGGGGATGAATGCAAAACGTCCCATATTGAATCAGGAACGTTGGTTCTTCCCAGAATTATTGTTACTTTATAATAAATATAAAACGAAACCTTGGTTTATACCAAGCAAATTACTTCTTTTAAATTTGAATAGAAATGCAGATAGTAATGAAAATCAAAAGATTAATGAAAAGCAAAAGGGAAGTTTTTTGATACCATCGAATAATAAAATAAATCAAGAAGAAACCACAAGCCAAGGGGATCTTGGATCCGTTCTTTCAAACCAACAAAAAGATATTGAAGAAGATTCTGCGGGATCGGACATGAAAAAAGGTAAAAAGAAAAAACAATACAAAAGTCCCATGGAAGCAGAACTATATTTGTTCCTGAAACGTTGTTTTCTTTTTCAATTGAGCTGGGCCGATACTTTTGATCAAAGAATGAGCAATAATATTAGGGTATATGGTTTCCTGCTTAAACTAATAGATCCAAAAACAAAAACAGTTGCTATAGCCTCGATTCAAAAAGGAGAACTGAGTTTGGATATAATGCTGACTAAGAAGAATTTCACTCTTCCAGAATGGATGAAAGGGGGAATATTTATTATCGAACCCGTTCGTCTGTCTGTAAAAAACGATGGACAATTTATTATGTATCAAACCATCGGTATTTCGTTGGTTCATAAGAGTAAGCACCAAACTAATCAACGATACCGAGAGCAAAGATATGTTGCTAAGAATCATTTTGATGAATCTATTCCACCACATGAAAGAATAACAAGAAATAGAGACAAAAATCATTTGGATTTGCTTGTTCCTGAAAATATTTTATCGTTTAGGCGTCGTAGAAAATTAAGAATTCTAAGTTGTTTCAATTCAAAGAATAGGAATGATGTAGATAGAAATCCTGTATTTTGCAACGAAAAGAATAGCAGCCAAGTTCTAGGTGCCAGTAATCACCTTGATAGAGAGACAAATCCATTAATGAAATTGAAGTTCTTTCTTTGGCCTAATTATCGATTAGAAGATTTAGCTTGTATGAATCGTTATTGGTTTGATACCAATAATGGCAGTCGTTTCAGTATGTTAAGGATACATTTGTATCCACGATTGAAAATTCGTTGATAGTAAATTTTTCCTATATCTCCTCTACTATATAGGATATATGAAAGCAAATAAATACACACATCACACGTCCTGTCTTACATTTCATTCTAAATATCCAATACTAAATGAATAATTATGAATTCGATCTAGAAATGAATCAACAGAACCTTCTTCATTTTAGGTCTAAATTCTTCGCTTTTGTGAATACGAAAATGTGCCAATCCTTTTCTCTCCCTATCTAAATCTAATTTTCAATTGGATTGATTCATTTGAATTGATAAAATTAGGAGTTTCGAAAGAAATTTGGATTAGATTATTGTATCTACCACATGAAAATGAATGACATTATTATTACTGATCGGTAAAATCCATATCTGTAAAAAGGGAGAGGAGGCATTTTTTTATGGTAAGAAATTCATTCATTTCGGTTATTTCTCAAAAAGAAAACGAAGAAAACAGAGGGTCTGTTGAATTTCAAGTATTCAGTTTCACCACTAAGATAAGGAGACTTACTTCACATTTGGAATTGCACAAAAAAGACTATTCATCTCAGAGAGGTTTGCGAAAAATTTTGGGAAAACGTCAACGACTACTGGCTTATTTGTCAAAAAAAAATAGCGTACGTTATAAAGAATTAATTGGTCAGTTGGATATTCGAGAGACAAAAACTCGTTAATTTAAAGAGTGATATCATTTGAACTTATTCGTTTCCATTTTGATGAACTTCTTTTTACTTTCAGCAATTCATGGAAGAATGACTCGATAAAAAACTTATGATTGCACCAACTACAAGAAAAGACCTCATGATAGTCAATATGGGCCCTCACCACCCATCAATGCATGGTGTTCTTCGACTTATCGTTACTCTCGATGGTGAAGATGTTATTGACTGTGAACCAATATTGGGTTATTTACACAGAGGAATGGAGAAAATTGCGGAAAACCGAACAATTATACAATATTTGCCTTATGTAACACGTTGGGATTATTTAGCTACTATGTTCACAGAAGCAATAACCGTAAATGGACCCGAACAACTAGGCAATATTCAAGTACCTAAAAGGGCTAGCTATATCAGAGCCATTATGTTGGAGTTGAGTCGTATAGCTTCCCATTTGTTATGGCTTGGCCCTTTTATGGCAGATATTGGGGCACAGACCCCCTTCTTCTATATTTTTCGAGAACGAGAATTGATATATGACCTATTCGAAGCTGCCACCGGTATGCGAATGATGCATAATTATTTTCGTATCGGAGGAATAGCTGCTGATCTACCTCATGGATGGATAGAGAAATGTTTGGATTTTTGCGATTATTTTTTAAGAGGGGTTGCTGAATATCAAAAGCTTATTACACGGAATCCCATTTTTTTAGAACGAGTTGAGGGCGTAGGCATTATTGGAGGAGAAGAAGCACTAAATTGGGGTTTATCAGGACCAATGCTACGAGCTTCCGGAATACAATGGGACCTTCGTAAAGTTGATCATTATGAGTGTTATGACGAATTTGATTGGGAGGTTCAATGGCAAAAAGAAGGGGATTCATTAGCTCGTTATTTAGTACGAATCAGTGAAATGACAGAATCCATAAAAATTATCCAACAGGCTCTGGAAGGAATTCCAGGGGGGCCCTTTGAGAATTTAGAAATCCGACGCTTTGATAGAATAAAAGATACTGAATGGAATGATTTTGAATATCGATTTATTAGTAAAAAACCTTCTCCAACTTTTGAA